TTGTTTGATGTAGCGAGTAATAGGCTCTTTCGCCGTTCAAGAATTCTTGTTTAGGCAGTTCATATCATCCACACATAGTGATCTAAGATTTCAATTCTTCCATGTTTCAGCAGTAGCATATTGTTCCATGGAGCTAAGGCCAAAAAGATGGAAGGAACAAGTGTTTCCACGACTCTACCATCCGGCCAATTCTGTTCCACTTAATCCCCTTTTCATGGGCACATATCTTTACGGCTAAGGAATGGGGAATCTTTCTCCTGTTACATGAATCAAATGTTTCATTTCATCCGGGAAAAGCCATCTCTTTCTCAACAATGTCTTTGTCATTTGATCCAATAGTGTTCCGTTAGATAGGAACAGATTTGATAAATACTGATAACTCTCGGATAGAGTATTAGAACGGAAAGATCCATTAGATAATGAACTATTGGTTCTAAACCATCTCTGGCGATGAATCAACAATTCGAAGTGCTTTTCTTGCGTATTCTTTATGAACCAGCGTTTATATATAGATGTAGGAGGATTTGTTTGGGAAGCAATAAGCCCCTTTGACATCTCCTCATCTGCAAAGAATTCTCGACGTGAAAACACAGAGACAAAGGGCTGATCTTTGAATAGGGAAAGGAATGGATCCGCAGGGTCCCAAATGAATTGGCTTGTTCGAAAAAAGCCTTGTTCTTTGGAAGATCTATCTCGTGTCTGGTACTGCATGGTTCCACTCTGCAAGAACTCCGAATCATTCTCTTGAAGCTCATCCTCTTTATGATAAATGATCCGTTTGCCCCGAAATGACCCAGCCCAATAGGGAAATCCCAATTCAGTGGGCCTTTCGATACAATCAAATAGATTGCCATAAGGGCGCCATATTCTAGGAGCCCAAACTATGTGATTGAATAAATCCTCCTCTATCTGTTGCGGATCGAGGGCCCCTTCTTCAAACTCCGATTCGTATTTTTCATATAGAAATCTCTGATCAACGATAGAACAAGATCCATTTTGCATCATATCTAACTGATTCCTTGGTTCGGAACGAAGAAGCAATGTCACTCGATTATTATCAAACTGACTGCAATCTTTTTCTGTCCGTGAGGATCCCGCCAGAGCCAGAGCGCCTTCTACTTCTACTTCTAATAGTAATAATAGTAATAGGCCATGAACTAGATCAGAATCATTCTCAACGAATCCATAAGAAGTGATCCAATTTTTTTCATCGGGTCTGGATGAAGACCAAAGATCTTGAGCGACCGATCCGGCAGAACAACTCAAAAGATAAAGAAGTATCGTTAATTTCTTCATGCTCGTTCCAAGTTCGAAGTACCATTTGTACAAATAAGAATCCCCTCCCTTACATGATTTCTTCTTCATATAGATAGATATAGGATCTATGGGGCAATTACTTAGAAGTACATTTTGTGCAACAGCCCTTCCTATCTGATAGAAAAGGATCCCATGATCCTGAACTGATCTTATCTGGGATCGAAAATGCCAAGTTTTTCTATGAAGAGCTGATCTAATTGTATTAGTTTCTATAATGGATTTCTTCTGTGTAATACTAATTGATAGGGCCTCATTGATAAGTGCTACAAGATCTCGTGCATTGGAACCCATGGTTATGGACCCGAATCCAGTAGTATGGAACATCTTCTTTTCCAAGTGAAATCCCCTAGTATATGAAAGAATGAAAAAGTGCTTTCGTTGTTGTGGAAGAAGAAGCCTTCGTATCTTAATGCATGTATTTAATTTATTCGGAGCTATTAGAGCGGGATCCACTTTTTGGGGAATATGAGTCGAAGCAATAACAAGAATCTTTCCAGTGGAACATCTTTCACTGGAGAGATAGTTCTCTAATAGACCGAGGGATAAGTAATTCGACTCATTCACATGCAGATCATGAATGTTTGGAATCCATATTATGCAAGGAGACATTGCTTTTGCTAATTCGAATTGAAGGGTGATCTCAAATCGGTCTATTTTCGGCGTCATATACATAGTTAGCACATTCGTCATAGTTAGCAGCTCCATATCAATATCAAGGTCATCATCACTATCATCAATACCATCACTATCATCAATATCGTCACTATCATCAATATCGTCACTATCATCAATATCGATATCATCAATAAGATAACCTTTAAGCTTGTCGTCCAGGAACTTGTTCGGAAATACCGTAATGAAAGGAACATAGGAGTTTGTCGCTAGGTATTTGACCAAACAGGATCGTCCAGTTCCTATAGAACCTATCACTAAAATACCTCTAGAAGGGGATAGGGCTAAGCGGAGCGAAAAGGGTTTTCCATGAGGAGATGGGGAATGAAAACTATTAGCCCCACACGAGGTTTGTGAATAAGTGATTGTCTGATAATGAGCAAGGAATATCCGTCTTTCTGCTAAACAGGATCTATTGAACTCATAATTCATTAGATCCTTTTGATGAATGTCAACTAAGTATCGTAAGGAAATTGATCCCGGTTGTTCAATCATTTGATAACCAGAGTCA